TCTTATATCATCAGGGTAATGATCCATCAACCTGCTGGTTCTTTTTCTGAAGTAGCAACGGGAGAATTCATCCTGGAAGTGGGAGAACTGCTGAAACTACGTGAAACCCTGACAAGGGTTTATGTACAAAGAACGGGCAAACCCCTATGGGTTGTCTCCGAAGACATGGAAAGAGATGTTTTTATGTCAGCAACAGAGGCCCAAGCTTATGGAATTGTTGATCTTGTAGCGGTTGAATGACAATAGCCTGGATTTCGAATCAATTCGTGATTTTAAATTACCCCTGCCGAGTTTCATATTAATATATTATGACTTTGATTTACTATTCTATTCAATAAAAGGAATTCATAATAATGCGGTTAGGATCGATCTAAACCAGTCCATTATGTATATGATTCAACATGCCAACGATTAAACAACTTATTAGAAATACAAGACAGCCAATTAGAAATGTCACAAAATCCCCCGCGCTTCGGGGATGCCCTCAGCGTCGAGGAACATGTACTAGGGTGTATGTGCGACTCGTTCAGATCATGAACTAGAACAAAGGAAAGAGAGCCACGTTCGAATATCAATGATCAAATAGGATAGAACGGAAAACGAACTACATTTTCTATATAAAAATAAGAAAATGGAGCATATCCCTTTTATTGTGTATGAAATTTATGGTTTCTATTGGTGTAAATCCACTCACCTCAATTCAAGATGAGAAGCAATTCTCCATTGGTAGCAAATGGTTATCCATTAAGCGGAGGAAATCTTAGTTAATATAGACCCCTCTTGCAAGAACGGACTAACAGGGTCAGCTACCCAGCCAACCTTCATAATTAAATACCGTTACTGTATAGGTAGAGCTCGTTGTGAAAGACCTATTACTGGATAATTCATGGGTAGAGCCGAAGAATGTGAACTATACAAGTTAGCAATAACATTGATTAAATGAAGTAAAGGCTCCGGTGTATAGAGAAGACCTCACCGTTTAAGAAGTAACCATAGAAACGATGGAATCCACTATTTCTTTATCATTGCTATTTTTTTTTTATTTTTAATACTTAGTATAGTACAATTTCGTATTTCGAGGCGAAACGCCTATAAAAAAGAAAAAATCGTGGTTGGGAAGGTTATAGTAGCCAAAGCCGTTGGAATTTTTAGTTTATACATTGGAAAAATCCGTTTTGTTATTAATATACTAGGAAAGGGGCAAAAGAATAACTGAAAGAAAGGAAATCTATTAGTTATTCGTGAAAGTTTCATTTATTCAATGACCAGAATTAGACGGGGATATATCGCTCGGAGACGTAGAACAAAAATTCGTTTATTTGCATCAAGCTTTCGGGGGGCTCATTCAAGACTTACTCGAACTATTACTCAACAAAAAATAAGAGCTTTGGTTTCGGCTCATCGGGATAGGGATAAGCAAAAAATCAATTTTCGTCGTTTGTGGATCACTCGAATAAATGCAGCAATTCGTGAAAGGGGGGTATGCTATAGTTATAGTAGATTAATAAACGGTCTGTACAAGAGACAGTTGCTTCTTAATCGTAAAATACTTGCACAAATAGCTATATCAAATAGGAATTGTCTTTATATGATTTCCAATGAGATCATAAAAGAAGTAGGTTGGAAGGAATCCACCGGTTAAACGGAGTTGCCCGGAGAATGAACTCCGGGAAGGTCGAATAAAAATGAATAGAATATGATAAAATATGAGAAAGTAGTCAAAATAAATATGAATCAACAAGTTAAATAAAAAAATTTATTCTTCCCAGATTATTATTTGTTTTCTTACGACACGAGAATTCAATCCGGATTCTTGGATTTTTCCAACAAAATATAAATCCCCGTTTGAGTTCGGATGGGAATTCAAATTCAAGTGAAGAAAGAGTAAACCTATCTTTTTCTGGCTCTAAGACTAGGAGTTCTAGTGGTCGACTCGGTTTTTTCAAATTGTTTCTCATTATTAAGAAAAGGTAACAAAGATAAAATACGAGCTTGTTTTATAGCAATAGTAATTAATCGTTGTTGTTTCAAGGTCAATCTATTCACTCGTCTAGATAATATTTTTCCCTGTTCACTAATAAATCGACTAATTAAACTCATGTTTTTATAATCAATTCGATCCCCCGATTGGATCGGGGGCAAACGCCTACGAAAAGATCGCTTGGATTTAAGAAAAGTTCGCTTGGATTTATCCATGGTTTGGTTAGTTTATTTCTTATCCCTAAAATCCTATTTCAGCCGTATCTCTAATTAGAATAAAAAAATAGGATTTGGTTTTTTTATAATTATCTTTAACTATGTTAAATATGTTATATATATAATGTCATTTTTTCCTTTTCCTTGTAAGATAGATAAGGGCGCAGGTGCTCGGTTCGATCTATTTCTTTACCTCCCCGTGAATCGTATGTTTGTAACAATATGGACAGAATTTTCGCAACTCCAATCGATTAGGCGTATTGTGCCGGTTCTTTTGAGTAATATATCTGGAAATGCCCGTTGA